TTCAAGTATTGAAAATTACACGAGAAAAATGAGAGGAAGAGGGGCGTATATACTAAATGTGGTATATATCCATCTATATTGAATTGCGGATACAGAAATGATAGAATCATTTCTGATTAGACTAAATATGGGTCTCCGATAGAGCTGATATGGGTCTCCGATAGAGCTGAAAAAGGGTAGACAAAAAAATAAGAATTAAAGAAATTGAAGAATAGAATTAAAGAATAAGGGGATATGGCGAAATTGGTAGACGCTACGGACTTAATTGGATTGAGCCTTGGTATGGAAACTTACTAAGTGGATAACTTTCAAATTCAGAGAAACCCTGGAATAAAAAAGGGGCAATCCTGAGCCAAATCCGATTTTTTGAAATGAAAAAAAGTTTATATAGACAGAATAAATAAAAAAGGATAGGTGCAGAGACTCAATGGAAGCTGTTCTAATAAATGGAGTTGACTGTCTTGCATTAGTAAAGTAAGGGAACCTTTCGTTAAAATTGCGGATTCAAACAAAGTAAAGGATAACCCTAGAAATACATATACGTACTGAAAGACTATCTCAAATAATTAATGTAATTATGAAAAATAAAATAAAAATATTGAATCGATTTCAAGTTGAAGAAAAAATCGATTGATCAAATCATTCACTCCACAGTCTGATAAATAACTAATTAATCGGACGAGAATAAAGATAGAGTCCCATTCTACATGTTAATATTGACAACAAGGAAATTTATAGTAAGAGGAAAATCCGTCGACTTTAGAAATCGTGAGGGTTCAAGTCCCTCTATCCCCAAAAAAGGCCGTTCGACTCCATAATTTTTTATCTTATTTTTCCTTTTCGTTAACGGTTCAAAATTAATTATCCTTCTCATTCGGTTCTTTCATAAACTTTCTTTTCAGAAGTCTTGTGGTAGATCTGATACACATGCAAATGAGCCTCTTTGAGTAAACAAAGTAATCCCTGTTGAAAATTGGAATGATTAACAATCAAAATACAAATCATTACTTGGATTGAAACATACGAAGTCATCTTTTTATTTTACAGATTCCAGGTCCTAGATAAGACTTTAGAATACTTTTTCGTCTTTCTTTTTTAATTGACATAGACCCAAGCCGTTTAGTAAAATGAGGAAGACGGCGCATCAGAAATGGTCGGGATAGCTCAGCTGGTAGAGCAGAGGACTGAAAATCCTCGTGTCACCAGTTCAAATCTGGTTCCTGACACACGATTATGAGTATCTATTCGATAATTTAATTAAACTAATTGATATGGATTGGATCGACATACATATTCATTAATATAATAAAATATAATAATGTGGATCATGCTACCTAATTTAGCCATTTAGATATTTTGGGATGGAGCCCCTTTAGATGAGTAAAGAGTATATGAAAGTATGTAAAAATATGTATTTGTATTTAAAGAAGAAAATTCAATTATGTTTCCTCTTCGTTTTTATTTATTAATAATATGTCTCTTTTCGGTCAAAAAAGATTCGAATATTCCATCGAAAAAATATTTCAAAATATTCTATTTTATTCTTCTATGTTATTCTATATTTATATTCTAATTCTTACATTCTATATTATATTCTTACCTTATTCTTAACCTCTTTTTAATTCAATCCGTATTTGAAAGGTTCAATTCGTTAGTTAAAAAACTTTAAAGTATAATTTAAGGGAGTTTTGAAGGGTGGGAATATCCAAGATCCATCTTAGATACAGTACAAATTGAATCCGATACTCTTTAATTTCTTTGTATTTTCTTTCATATTCTATTTTTTCTATTTATTTATTCCACCCTATGTGATTTTTTATATAGTTATAGGGTGACTTTATGTTCATCAAAGGGATGTGCGCGGTACAAAGTTCATAATGCATAACTTGTTTAGTTCATCTTATTTGTTCGGCTCGTTCGAAATAAATATCGTCAAAAATGAAGAATCCGACGAATCCTTATTTGGATTGTCTTTTTTTTAGTCCACATATCTATGAATAAAATAATGAATGAGTCAAAGAACGAACAAATATCCCTTGAATATCGGAAGCTGTAGCACTGAAAAGAAAATTAGTTTCTTATTTTGTTAATTTTATTCAATGAGCATCTTGTATTTCATAAAAATTCGGAGCAATATAATCCTTACGTAAAGGCCACCCTATCCAACTTTCCGGCATTAAAATACGTTTCAGACGTGGATGATTATCATAAGAGATTCCTACCATATCATAGGATTCTCTTTCTTGAAAATCCGCACTTTTCCAAACCCAGAAAACTGATGGAATTCTAGGATTCTTCCTTGGGGTAAATACTTTTATACATACTTCTTCTGGTTGATCTAGACCATACTCGATTCTCGTAAGATGATATACACTAGCTAACAGTCCGCCCGGTGCTACATCATAGGCACATTGGGAACGCAGATAGTTGTAACCATATACATATAAAATGACAGCAATGGAATGCCAATCTTCGGGCTTTATTTGTAAAGTCTCTATTC